GATTGATATTAGTCTGGATACAGCAAAATAATTCTATTAGATCTAATGTACTTATTCGATCGAATAAGTACCTTGTGTCAGAATTGATAAATTCTATGGCTCGAATCTTTAGTATTCTCTTATTTATTACCTGTGTCTACTCTTTAGGAAGAATACCGTCACCCCTTTTTACTAAGAAACTGAAAGAAACCTCAGAAACGGAAGAAAGAGATGTAGAAATAGAAACAACTTCCGAAACGAAGGGGACTAAACAGGAACAAGAGGGATCCACCGAAGAAGATCCTTCTTCTTCCCTTTTTTCGGAAGAAAAGGAGGATCCGGACAAAATCGACGAAACGAAAGAGATCCGAGTGAATGGAAAGGAAAAAACAAAGGATGAATTCCATTTTCACTTTCAAGAGACATGCTATAAAAATAGATCTGTTTATGAAACTTTTTATCTGAATGGGAATCAAGAAAATTCGCAGTTAGAAATATTGATAGATAAAAAAAATAAAGATCTCTTCTGGTTTGAAAAACCGCTTGGAACTATTCTTTTCGACTATAAACGCTGGAATCGACCATTTAGATATATCAAAAATGATAATATTGAGAATGCTGTAAGAAAAGAAATGTCACAATATTTTTTTTATCCATGTATAAGTGATGGAAAAGAAAGAATATCTTTTACGTCGTTACCCAGTTTATCAACTTTTTTTGAAATGATAGAAAGAAAAATATCCCTATTCACTACACAAAAATTATGCTCGGAAAAATTATCTAATTATTGGTATTACAATAATAAAGAACAAAAGCAAAAGATAAGTAACGAGTTAAGAAAGAGAGTTGAAACTATGGATAAGGAATCTACTGATCTGAATCTGAATACACTTGTTGAAAAAAAGACTAGATTATATAATGATGAAACAAAAAAAGAATATATACCTAACAAATATGATCCCTTATGGAATGGTCCTAATCGTGGAAGAATTCAATTTTTGTTTTCACCCTCAATCATAAAAGAAAGTCCTATACAAATTTATAGTGATATAGGAAGATTTTGGATAAATCAAATAAATTTTTTCTTTCTAATTAAGGATTTTCAAGAACTTGAACCAATAATTTTAATTGATAAATTTTTCTTTTCCGGAAAATCAGCATCACATTTCGATTTGAAGGATGAGTCTTTATTTTCCGATCACAAAGAAGAAAAAATCCATTTCAAAATGGATTCAGCAGATCGACTAAGAATTTTGAAATTTTTTTTCGATGAAGTTCTAGAAGATTGTAAGACTAAAACAATTAGAAAGAATTCTACTGGAGTAAAAGAAATAAGTAAACAAATTTCTCAATGGTCATACAAATTAATCGATGATTTGGAACAACAAGAGGGAGAAAATGACGAAAACGTATCTGAGGATCATGAAATTCGTTCACGAAAATCTAAACGTGTAGTGATTTTTACTGATAATCAACAAAATACTGATACTTATAATAACCAAAATACAACGAATCCCGACCAAGCTGACGAAGTAGCTTTGATACGTTATTCGCAACAATCGGACTTTCGTCGAGATATCATAAAAGGTTCTATACGAGCGCAACGACGAAAAACAATTATTTGGGAACTGTTTCAAACAAATGCGCATTCCCCCTTTTTTTTGGACAGACTCGAAAAATTTCTTTTTTTTTCTTTTGATATTTCTGAAATAATGAAAATACTGTTTATACATCAAATGTGTAAAAAAAAAGAATTAACAATTTCGAATTCTACTAAAGAAAAAACAAAAGAAAGTGATAAAAAAAAAGAAGACAAACGAAAAGAAGAAAAAAGAGAAGAAAAAGACCGAATAGAAATAGCGGAAGCCTGGGATAGCATTTTATTTGCTCAAGTAATAAGGGGTTGTGTTTTAGTAACTCAATCAATTCTTAGAAAATATATTCTATTACCTTCATTAATAATAGCTAAAAATAGCATCCGTATGTTATTATTTCAATTTCCCGAATGGTCGGAGGATTTTCAAGATTGGAATAGAGAAATGCATGTTAAATGTACTTATAATGGAGTGCAATTATCAGAAACAGAATTTCCGAAAAACTGGTTAACAGACGGTATTCAAATTAAAATCCTATTTCCTTTTCGTCTAAAACCGTGGCATAGATCTAATCGAAAATCCCCTGCTAAAGAACCAATGAAAAAGAAAAAGCAAAAAAATGATTTCTGCTTTTTAACAGTTTGGGGAATGGAAAGTGAACTGCCTTTTGGGTCTCCAAAAGGAGGACTTTCACTTTTCGAACCCCTCGTTACAAAATTCGAAAAAAAACTTAGACAGTTGAAAAAAAACAGTTTTATAGTTCTAAAAATTTTAGAGGAAAGAAGAAAACTCGTTCTAAATTTATCAAAAGAAAAAAAAAAAAATTGGATCATCAAAAGGATTCTATTTATAAAAGAAATAATAAACAAACTTTCAAAAAGAAATCCAATTCTATTATTTCGATTTAGAGAAGTAGATGAATTGCCTGAAACTCAAAAAGAAAAAGATTTGGTAATAAATAATTGGAAAATTCATACATTTTCTACCCAAACTCGATCTAGGAATTGTACAAATTATTCATTGATCGAAAAAAAAAAGAAAGATCTGACTGTTAGAACAAGCAAAATTCAAAACCAAATAGAAAAAATTACAAAAGACAATAAAAAAAGATTTCTAATATTAGAGAAAAATACTACTGCTAACAAAATAAGTTATAATAGTAAAAAATTACAATTAAAATTATCAAAAAATATTTCGCAGATATTAAAAAGAAGAAATACTCGATTGGTTCGTAAATCGAAGTTGTTTATAAAAATTTGGATGGAAAGGATATACATAGACATCGTTCTAGGTATCATGAATAGTCCGAGGATCAATGCCCAGCTTTTGTTTAAATCAAGAATAAAAATCTTTAATAAAAATAATAATGAAGGAAATCACAAAAGAATTGAGAAAACAAATCAAAATACAATTAAGTTTATTTCACTTATAAAAAAATCATTAAATAATAATAATAGTAATATTAGTCTTCTTACTAAGAATTCCCAACTTTTTTGTAACCCATCCTCTTTGTCGCAAGCATATGTATTTTACAAATTATCACGAACACAAATTTTTAACTTTTATAAATTAAGATCTGCTGTTCAATATCAAGGGGGATTTCTTTTTATTAAAAAAGAAATCCAATTTTTTTTTTTGACCCAAGGTTTATTTCATTCCGAATTAAAAGATAAAAATTGTCAAAATTCTGTACCAAATCAATGGAAAAACTGGTTGTTAAAGAGTCATTATCAATATAAATATGATTTAGGGAAGATAAAATGGTCTAAATTAATGCCACAAAAGTGGCGAAATCAAATCAATCAACACCATATGATTCAAAATCAAAATTTAAACAAATGGAATTTCTATGAAAAAGAACAATTAATTGAAAAAAAAAACGATTTTGAACCAGACTCATTATCAAATTACAAAGATAATTTTAAAAAATATTATGAATATAATGTTTTATCATCGAAATCCATTACTTATGACAATAAGAAGGATTCATATAGTTCTAGGTCATCATTACAAAAATTACCATTCAAAATAAATAAAAAGCTTTTTTCTAATAACCAGACAGGTAAAAGCAAAATAGTCAATATCCCTCTAAATAATTCTATACTCGAAGATGATATTCACAATAGCGAAAAAAGATCAGATAGAAAATATTTTGATTGGAGAATTCTCCATTTTTGTCTTAGAAGGAAGGTCGATATTGAATCCTGGATCCATACCGGAAGTAACGACAATAAAAATGCCAATACTGAGACTAATAAATATCAAATAATTGATAAAGTTGATAAGAAAAATCTTTTTTTTCTTACAATTATTCAAAATAAAGAAGTCAATTCATCCAATACAAAAAAAAACCTTTTTGATTGGATGAGAATGAATGAAGAAATACTAAATCGTCCTATTTGCAATTTTGAACTTTGGTTCTTTCAAAAATTGTTGATACTTTTCAACACATATAATATAAAGCCCTGGGTAATACCAACAAAATCACTTCTTTTAAATTTTCATTTAGATGAAAATTTTTGTGAAAATAACAAAATTAATGAAAAGAAAAATAGCAATCTTTTTATATCATCAAAAAAAAAAAAATCTATTGAATTAGAGAATCAAAACCCGACAAAAAAAGAATATGAGGGCCAAGTCAATCTTGGATCAGTTCGCGAAAATCAAGAAAAAGATGTTGCAGAAGATTATGTAGGATCCGAAATGAAAAAACGTAGAAAGAAAAAAAAATACAAAAGTAATACGGAAGCGGAGCTTGATTTCTTTCTAAAGAGATATTTGCGTTTTCAATTAAGATGGGATGATTCTTTCAATCAAAAAATAATCAATAATATCAAAGTATATTGTCTTCTTCTTAGACTAACAAATCCACGAGAAATTATTCTCTCCTCTATTCAAAGAGGGGAAATGAGTCTGGGTATTCTGATGATTCATAAGAATTTAACTCTTACAGAATTGATGAAAAAAGGAATATTGATTATCGAACCTGTACGTTTGTCCGTAAAAAATAATGGACAATTTCTTTTGTATAACACCGCAGTGATTTTATTGATTCATAAGAGCAAACAAGAAATTATCAAAAGATACAGAGAAAAAAGCTATGTCAATAAAAAATATTTGATCGAATCTAGTGAAAACCATCCAACAACTCAAACTGACAATGGGAAAAAAAAAGATTATGATTTACTTCTTCCTGAAAATATTTTATCCCCCAAAAGTCGTAGAGCATTGAGAATCCGAATTTCTTTCAATTCGAAAAAGAAAAATGATATTCACAAAAATAAAGAAATTTTGTATAATAGTACGATAAAAAAGGGTAATTACATCCTGAGTAAAAGCAAACATTTTGATAAATTTGATAGAAATAAAAATAAACTAATTAAATTAAAACTTTTTCTTTGGGCCAATTATCGATTGGAAGATTTAGCGTGTATGAATCGTTATTGGTTTGATGCCAATAATGGCAGTCGGTTCAATATGGTAAGGATATATATCTATCCCCCGTTAAAACTTCAGTGAGGACCTTTTTTCCATTCCCAGAACATGTCTTCTTTAGTTTACTATATGAAAAATATATGAAAACAAGAAAGTAGAAAATGCATTGTTTTCTATTTTATGCTGATACATGTAAATCCATCAGATAGAAATTCGAGCAACAAAAGAATTAATGGTATTTTTTTTTTACTTGAAATTTGAAATTGTAATTTTAGAATTGTAGAAATAATTTTCATTTTTTTCTCTTTTGTTTTGTATTGTAAACGAAGAAATCATCATAGGCAAGTCCAAAAATTTGATTGATTAATGGTCAATTTTATTTCACAAAGTTAGGAATTCCTAACTTTGTGAAAATTATTATATATAATATATATTGAATTACACTAATTAATAATACTAACCTACCATTATAATTACTAATCCATAAAAATATTAAAAAGCGGAGGAGTTGTATTTTATGGTCAAAAATTTATTCATTTCAGTTATTTCACAAGAAAAAAAAGAAGAAAATAGGGGATCGGTTGAATTTCAAATAGTGAATTTCACTAATAAAATAAAAAGACTTACTTCACATTTGGAATTACATAGAAAAGACTATTTATCTCAGCGGGGTTTACGGAAAATTCTAGGAAAACGACAACGACTTCTGTCTTATTTGTTAAAAAAAAAAAATAGAGTAGGTTATAAAGAATTAATTAGCAAATTGGGTATTCGGGAGTCAAAAATCCCTTAAATTGAAGAATTTTTTATTTTTTAGTAGTTGATTTATTACATCTTGAATTTTGATAAACTTCTTTTCATTTTCAATAATTCGCGAAACAATGAATCGAGGAACCCCTTATGAATGTACCAGACACGAGAGAAGGCCTTATGATAGTCAATATGGGCCCCCACCACCCATCAATGCATGGTGTTCTTCGACTAATTGTTACTCTAGATGGTGAAGATGTTGTTGACTGTGAACCCATTTTAGGTTATTTACACAGAGGAATGGAAAAAATTGCGGAAAACCGAACAATTATACAATATTTACCTTATGTGACACGTTGGGATTATTTAGCAACTATGTTCACAGAAGCAATAACAGTAAACGGACCAGAACAGTTGGGAAATATTCAAGTACCTAAAAGAGCCAGCTATATCAGAGTAATTATGTTAGAGTTGAGTCGTATAGCTTCTCATCTGTTATGGCTTGGTCCCTTTATGGCAGATATTGGTGCCCAGACTCCTTTTTTCTATATTTTTAGAGAAAGAGAGCTAGTATATGATTTATTCGAAGCTGCCACTGGTATGAGAATGATGCATAATTATTTTCGTATCGGAGGAGTAGCGGTTGATCTACCTTATGGTTGGATAGATAAATGTTTGGATTTCTGCGATTATTTTTTAACAGGAATTGCTGAATATCAAAAACTTATTACGAAAAATCCCATTTTTTTAGAACGAGTTGAAGGGGTAGGTATTGTTGGTACAGAGGAAGCAATAAATTGGGGTTTATCAGGACCAATGCTACGAGCTTCTGGAGTACAATGGGATCTTCGTAAGGTTGATCATTATGAGTGTTACGATGAATTTGATTGGGAAGTTCAGTGGCAAAAAGAAGGAGATTCATTAGCTCGTTATTTAGTCCGAATTGGCGAAATGACGGAATCAATAAAAATTATTCAACAGGCTATGGAAGGAATTCCTGGGGGGCCCTATGAAAATCTAGAAACCCGATTATTTGATAGACAAAGGGATCCAGAATGGAATGATTTTGAATACCGATTCATTAGTAAAAAAGCTTCTCCTACTTTTGAATTACCAAAACAAGAACTTTATGTAAGAGTCGAAGCCCCAAAGGGTGAATTGGGAATTTTTCTGATAGGGGATCGTAGCGGTTTTCCTTGGAGGTGGAAAATTCGATCGCCGGGTTTTATCAATTTACAAATTCTTCCTCAATTAGTTAAAAGAATGAAATTGGCCGATATTATGACAATCCTAGGGAGTATAGATATCATTATGGGGGAAGTTGATCGTTGAAATGATAATGAATATAACAGACATAATTGATATAATAGAAATTAATTCTTTTTCTAGATTGAGATTGGAATCTTTAAACGAGATCTATGGAATTCTATGGATGCTTTTCCCTATTTTTATTCTGATATTGGGAATCATGATAGGTGTATTAGTAATTGTGTGGTTAGAAAGAGAAATATCTGCAGGGGTGCAACAACGTATTGGACCTGAGTATGCCGGTCCTTTTGGAGTTCTTCAAGCGCTAGCGGACGGGACAAAATTACTTTTCAAAGAGAATCTTTTTCCGTCTCGAGGAGATACTCGTTTATTCAGTCTTGGACCAGCCATAGCAGTCATATCAACTCTATTAAGCTATTCCGTAATTCCTTTTAGCTATCACCTTGTTTTAGCTGATCTAACTATTGGTGTTTTTTTATGGATTGCCATTTCAAGTATTGCCCCTATTGGCCTTCTTATGTCAGGGTATGGATCAAACAATAAATATTCCTTTTTAGGTGGTCTACGAGCTGCTGCTCAATCAATTAGTTATGAAATACCATTAACTCTCTGCGTATTATCCATATCTCTACGTGCGATTCGTTGAAACAGAAAGTTTTCCCTATTCTTTCTTTTTTTGTAACAAAAAAAGTGAAATGAATTGAATAGATATTTTCTATTTTTTATTAATCATTTTCCGTGATGAACTGAATTGGATAGTTATATGAGTGAAAGAAAACAGCTTAAAAATTGGCAGTAAACAAATTGAGACTCGTTTCCTATGTACAAGAGTAAAGCAGAAATCAAAAGATAACATAGTTTAGTTTGTCCCAAGATTGGTTGATTATTTATCCTAGCTTGAAGCGGGCTCAAAAGATAAACCTGAGGCAGTTTTTACTATTTTCTATCATTTATATTTCATCTATTTCCACATAATGTTACGAGTGATTGAGGAAAAATGGGCGGATGGGTAGAAACACAAAGATACACAAAGGATTCGTAATAGAGATTATTGAAATTATCCAAAAGAAAAGGATATTTCTCCTAATATGAAAAAAAGAATATAAATTGAGGCTTTAATTTGGTAGAAATGATCAGGTAGTACTTCTCATGATTCCGATCCAGAGCTTTTCCCTACTTACCAATAAAAAAAAAAAATGACTATCAGGAACGAAAGAATCCTTTACTTTATTTATTCGAATTTAGGCTAAGCCCTTTTTTTTTCCGAACGAAGAAGAGGAACGAAAAAAAAAAAAAATAGAAAAAAGAGATTTTAATTATTTAATTCGAAATTTGTGTCATATTGCTAAACTAGTAGAATGTCTAATTCATTTTCGTGATTAAAAAGGATAAGTTGAAATATCTATTGATATTTTTACCAAAGAATAGTTGGACTTTTTATAAATAGTATTTTATTGAAAAATTTCAGCTATTACTCAAGAAAGAAAAATGAAAATTCTTAAAGGATAAGATAAATTCAGAAGTTTGTTTAGTATTATAATTCGAACAGACAGAATTTCATTGGTCGAATTTTAAATTGTCCGAGAAATTTTGATCCTATTTATCCTACATTTGATTATATTTAGCCTACAAATATAGCAATATAGCAAGATAAATAATACCTCGGACTTTTAGATTTTTTATCGCCTTAGAGGAGCCGTATGAGGTGAAAATCTCATGTACGGTTCTGTACTAGCGTGAGAACAGTGATGTTATCGCCGACTAGGATTATCTAACAGTTCAAGTACAGTTGATATAGTTGAAGCACAATCAAAATATGGTTTTTGGGGGTGGAATTTTTGGCGTCAACCTATAGGGTTTATCATTTTTTTAATTTCTTCCTTAGCGGAATGTGAGAGATTGCCCTTTGATTTACCAGAAGCAGAAGAAGAATTAGTAGCAGGTTATCAAACCGAATATTCGGGTATTAAATTTGGTTTATTTTATGTTGCTTCCTATCTAAACTTATTAGTTTCGTCATTATTTGTAACAGTTCTTTACTTGGGTGGTTGGAATAGAGATATTCCATTCCTTCCTGAATTTTTTGAGCTAACTAAAGTAAATGGAGTCTGTGGAACAATAATGGGGATCTTTATTACATTAGTTAAAAGTTATTTGTTCTTGTTCATTTCTATCACAATAAGATGGACTTTACCTAGACTAAGAATGGATCAACTATTAAATCTTGGATGGAAATTTCTTTTACCTATATCTCTTGGTAATTTAGTATTAACAACTTCTTTCCAATTACTTTCACTCTAAAACAATCTTTTTTTTTCTAGTTACTACTTGTCTCAAAAAGAGAAAGAAATAAACATAAAATTATCCATAGATTTTCACCCTATGTTCCCTATGGTAACTGGTTTTATAAATTATGGTCAACAAAGCGTACGAGCTACAAGGTATATTGGTCAAAGTTTCATTATTACTTTATCCCACGCAAATCGTTTACCTATAACTATTCAATATCCTTATGAAAAATTAATCACATCAGAACGTTTTCGTGGTCGAATCCATTTTGAATTTGATAAATGCATTGCTTGTGAGGTATGTGTTCGTGTATGTCCTATAGATCTCCCTGTTGTTGATTGGAAATTGGAAACTGAGATTCGAAAAAAATGCTTACTTAATTACAGTATTGATTTTGGAATCTGTATATTTTGTGGGAATTGCATTGAGTATTGCCCAACAAATTGTTTATCAATGACTGAAGAATACGAGCTTTCTACTTATGATCGTCACGAATTGAATTATAATCAAATTGCTTTAGGTCGTTTACCGATGTCAGTAATTGACGATCCCACCATTAAAAATTTTAAAAATTTTTGAATTCGCCTAAAAAAAAAAAAAAAAAGACTTTACAATTATTAAATAAAGATTGAGTTTTAATTTAACGGAATAAAATAGAAAATGGGGTTTCTTTTATTTTGCGTAGTCAATTTATTTACAAATTCCAAACATTTCTATTTTATTAATTTAAAATTTAATTAGTAAAAATCACCTCATGTTTTCATTTAGATGGAAAATCCATTCTATTCTAAAAATAGATTTTATTAATATATCTGTAATTCGCTCCATAATTATTTCGAAATTGGAAATATCGAATTCTATTTTTTAAAGAAAGAATGAGATTAGTTTAATAACTATATCTACAGTAATTTATACTATACTATACCTGGTAGGATTTAATTCAATTAGGAACCTATTCTAAAATAGAAAAATAATAATAAAAGAGTTTTTCCTGGTCGGATCAAGAAGTTCATGAGAAAACAATTCGATTTTTTTATCTCTAATTTTACATACAATGGATTTGCCGGGACCAATACATGATTTTCTTTCCGTTTTTCTCGGGTTAGGTCTTATATTAGGAGGGCTGGGGGTGGTATTCCTTACTAACCCAATTTTTTCGGCCTTTTCATTAGGATTCGTTCTTGTTTGTATATCCTTATTCTATATTTTATCAAACGCCCATTTTGTAGCTGCTACACAACTCCTTATTTATGTGGGAGCTATAAATGTTTTAATTTTATTTGCTGTGATGTTCCTGAATGATTCAGAATATTACAATGATTTTCATCTGTGGACTGTTAGAGATGGGATTACCTCCTTAGTTTGTACAAGTATTTTTGTTTCACTAATTACTATTATTCCAGATACATCATGGTACGGGATTATTTGGACTACAAGAAAAAATCAAATTATAGAGCAAGATTTGATAAGTAATGGTCAACAACTTGGAATTAATTTATCAACAGATTTTTTTCTTCCATTTGAATTTATTTCAATAATTCTTTTACTTGCTTTGATAGGCGCCATTGCGATGGCTCGTCGGTAAAAAATCTTATAATTTGAAACCAGAATCAAAATTCACCTTTGTTCTATCTTATCACATCTATTTTACTTCAATTGGATTGACTTCTATTTGAAGATTATTCATCTATAAATTTTATTATTTGATTTATTACAGTATCTTTTACAGTATCTTTTTTTTTATTCAATATTTGTAATATTCTTATTCTAGTCAATCCAATCTCTTAATGTTGAATTATTGTTCCTATTGAAATAAAGAAGCGAAATTTGTAATAAGGAGTTGGTCGATGATGCTCGAACATGTACTTGTTTTGAGTGCCTATTTATTTTCTATCGGTATCTATGGATTGATCACGAGTCGAAATATGGTTAGGGCCCTTATGTGCCTTGAACTTATTTTGAATGCTGTTAATATCAATTTTGTAACATTTTCCGATTTTTTTGATAGTCGACAATTAAAAGGAAATATTTTTTCCATTTTTGTTATAGCTATTGCAGCAGCTGAAGCTGCTATTGGACTGGCTATTGTTTCGGCAATTTTTCGTAACAGAAAATCCATCCGTATCAATCAATCTAATTTGTTGAATAAGTAATCTTAAAAAATGGAATATTCATTAACTCAAATTGGCATACATGATATGTAAGATATCAAACATGTTTGTGAAAACGTAAGAAATTAAAGTATCTTAGTTCTTTCATGAATTGGTTTGGAATTGGAATTTTGAAAAGAAAATTTCTGGTAAATCATTGATTCATCTGGTATCTAAATATATGATTCAGTTCTAAATTGACTAGATTGAAAATTTATGACGTTCAAAAAAAATTTATAGATCCAATGTCACATTCAGTAAAGATTTATGATACATGTATAGGGTGTACTCAATGTGTTCGAGCTTGTCCTACAGATGTATTAGAAATGATACCGTGGGACGGATGTAAAGCGAAACAAATTGCTTCTGCTCCACGAACGGAGGATTGTGTTGGTTGTAAGAGATGTGAATCCGCTTGTCCGACGGATTTCTTGAGTGTTCGAGTTTATTTATGGCATGAAACAACTCGAAGTATGGGTCTAGCTTATTGATCTTTTCTATAAAAACCCACTTGAATAGATTTGATTTGTTGTTTACCGACAAAACCCGTGCCCTATAAATTAAATTGTTAATTTATAGGGCACGGGTTTTGTGGTCCAAGCGTATCTTGTATTTACCACGAATTCTTTTCCTTGGTTAACATTATTTGTAGTTTTACCGATATCCGCGGGTTTTTTAATTTTCTTTTTTCCTCATAGAGGTAATAAGGTAATTCGCTGGTATACTATTAGTATTTGTGTTTTAGAGCTCCTTTTAATGACTTATATATTTTCGTATTATTTTAAATTGGATGATCCATTAATACAATTAACAGAGAGTTCTAAATGGATCAATTTTTTGAATTTTTACTGGAGATTGGGAATAGATGGGATCTCTTTAGGACCTATTTTTTTGACCGGATTTATCACTACTTTAGCTACTTTAGCGGCTCGGCCAGTTACCCGGGATTCTCGCTTATTCTATTTTCTGATGTTAGCAATGTATAGTGGTCAAATAGGATTATTTTCTTCTCAAGATCTTTTACTTTTTTTCATCATGTGGGAATTAGAATTAATTCCCGTTTATCTACTTTTATCCATGTGGGGGGGAAAGAAACGTCTATATTCAGCTACAAAGTTTATTTTGTATACTGCAGGAAGCTCCGTTTTTTTATTAATGGGAGCCTTGGGTATTGCTTTATATGGTTCCAATGAACCAACATTCAATTTTGAAACATCAGCCAATCAACCATATCCTGCGGTCCTAGAAATATTGTTCTATATTGGATTTCTTATTGCTTTTGCTGTCAAATCGCCGATTATACCCTTACATACATGGTTACCGGACACCCACGGAGAAGCACATTACAGTACTTGTATGCTTTTAGCCGGAATCTTATTAAAAATGGGAGCGTATGGATTAGTTCGAATCAACATGGAATTGTTACCCCACGCCCATTCTCTATTTTCCCCTTGGTTAATAATAGTAGGTGCAATGCAAATAATCTATGCAGCTTCAACATCTTCTGGTCAGCGAAATTTAAAAAAAAGAATAGCCTATTCTTCTGTATCTCATATGGGTTTCATAATTATAGGAATTTACTCTATAAGTGATATGGGACTCAATGGGGCCATTTTACAAATAATATCACATGGATTTATTGGCGCTGCACTTTTTTTCTTGGCCGGAACAAGTTATGATAGAATACGTCTTGTTTATCTTGACGAAATGGGTGGAATGGCTACTCCAATGCCAAAAATATTCACACTATTCAATATCTTATCACTAGCTTCCCTTGCATTACCGGGCATGAGTGGTTTTGTTTCGGAATTGATAGTCTTTTTTGGGATACTTACCACAGAAAAATATCTTTTAACGCCAAAAATAATAATTTCTTTTGTAATGGCAGTTGGAATGCTATTAACTCCTCTTTATTTATTATCAATGTTACGTCAGATGTTCTATGGATACAAGTTATTTAATGCCCTAAACTCTTATTGTTTTGATTCTGGGCCGCGGGAATTATTTGTTTCCATTTCGAGCCTTCTGCCTGTAATAAGTATTGGTATTTACCCGGATTTTTTTTTCTCACTATCAGTTGAGAAAGTCGAAGCTATCATGTCGACCTACTTTTCTAGGTAATTTCAAAATCAAAAGATCGTTTCAAAATAAAATGGAAACGCAATTGCATGATTTTCAAAATATAAAATCGTTATACAATGCAAAAACACTTTTTTCTTCTGTTAATTTTCAATTTTACAAATTGAAAAAAAAAAAAAAAAATGAATTGTAACTATATATCTTTATATCTTTGGCATTTGTGAGAACCTTTTGAATCAAGTAATAGAGTGATTCAAAAGGTTCTCAAATATTTACTGTATTTACTGGAAGCTTCTTCTTCTATATATGCTAGCCTACGGATGTTAAGACACCTTCCCTTCTTCTCAATTCAATGGTAATGGAAATGAACCATAACTATGTAGTCCTATTCCTAATAAATTAATCCCAAAATAGCATATCCAAATTATAAGAAAACCAATAGAAGCGACAATTGCGGAATTAAAGGATTCAAAATTTTTTCGAATATGGAAATAACTCGCAAATATGATCCAAGTAATAAATGCCCAAGTTTCCTTTGGGTCCCAATTCCAATATGATCCCCATGCTTCATTGGCCCAGACTGCTCCTGAAAGAATTCCTATGGTTAAAAAGATAAATCCTATACTAATCATACGATAACCCCAATGATCTAATTGTTGAATCAATTGAAACTTATAATAATTCCGAGAAGGAACAAAGGAATTATTTTTAATAAAATTGGATTTTTTATTGGATTTTTGCATCGCGTATTGGATCTGATCAAAGGGAAATAAATTAATTAATAAACTATTCCTTTTATTAAAAAATCTTATGACTTTTCGAAATCTAATGACTAAAAGTGCTACTGCTAATAATGATCCACATAAAAGAGCTGCATAGCTCAATATCATCATACTTACGTGCATCATTAACCATTGGGATTGAAGAGCAGGTATTAAGATTTCGGATTGATGCATGTTAGTTAAAAGGCCTGAAGTAGTAAAGCCTTGGGTAAAAAAAGTACTGGGGGCGAGTATTGAGCTTAAATAATTTTTATGTTTTTTAAAATACAGAATTATATGAATAATAGAAAAACACCATGAAAGAAAAATCAAAGATTCATATAAATCACTTACTGGTAAATGACCTGAATAAATCCAACGAGTAACTAATACGCCTGTTATACAGAAAAAAGTAGTTATCATGCCCTTGTCGGATGAATCGGATAGTCCTACAAATTCATCGACTAAGAAACTTATCAAATGAATTAGAATTACAATCGAAACGACCGAAAAAGATATATGAGTTAATATATGTTCTAAAGTCGAAAATATCATAATAATTTTTCAATTTAAAATAAAAGAAAAAGAGGGAAGTTCCCTCAATTTTTTGAATTTCAATCTGAAATTCAATTCATTATAGAACTTATTATATGCTTTTGAAAATGAAAACATATTATGCCGCCACTCGGACTCGAACCGAGATGCTCTAGCACTGCTTCCTAAGAGCAGCGTGTCTACCGATTTCACCATAGCGGCTTCCTCAAAATCATATTAACCAATTTTTATTTAATCGTCGAGTTTGAAAGAACCAACACAATGCACTAGTGTTTTAAGAAACACTGCAGTTAATGAATAAAAAATTAAAATTTCTTTAATTAAATTCAATTAAAATAAAGATAAAATAAAGATTTTGACCGTACCACTAAGGATATTTATCCTTATGTTAAGGATCTTTATTTCAATTTAGTTTGTCAATTTTCGTTGACTTAATGATCGTGTTTTTTTTGGATTACAATTTCAGTATGACATTTAATATTTAAAAAAATGTATTTCCGGAAATGTTATCGTAATTATTAGATTTTCATTTTTTTATTATATTTAATAATTAATAACTATTTTTGTCACTAATATGATCATCATAACATTTGAACGATTCTAACTTTTGGATTTGAATATGTGAAGTATTTTGAAAATATTCTTCACTAAAAATTAAGAATATAAAATTCGAGAATTGTATGTAAATTTTCGATATCTTTATTATTTATTATATTATAAATATTATTAGTATTAGTTTTTGACTGACTTCTTAAAAAATAGAAAATAGTTGATAAATCAGAAACAAGAAAGAATAAAAAATCTTATTTTTTATGGAACATACATATCAATATTCATGGATCATACCTTTTATTATGCTGCCCGCTCCTTTCTTAATAGGAAGTGGGCTTTTGCTTTTTCCGGAGGCAACAAAAAAACTTCGTCGTATATGGGCTTTTCCGAATGTTTTAGTCTTAAGTATAGTTATGCTTTTTTCAGCCGATCTTTCTCTTCAACAACTAAATAGCAGTTCTATCTATCAATATGTATGGTCTTGGACTATCAATAATGATTTTTCTTTAGAGTTTGGATTTTTTATTGACTCACTTACTTCTATTTTGTCAATATTAATTAGTACGGTTGGAATTCTGGTTCTTATTTATAGTGACAATTATATGTTTCATGATCAAGGCTATTTGAGATTTTTTGCTTATATGAGTTTTTTCAATACTTCAATGTTGGGGTTGGTTACTAGCTCGAATTTGATACAAATTTATATTTTTTGGGAATTGGTTGGAATGTGTTCTTATCTATTAATAGGTTTTTGGTTTACACGACCTATTGCATCAAATGCTTGTCAAAAAGCATTTGTAACTAATCGTGTAGGGGATTTTGGTTTATTATTAGGAATTTTAGGTCTTTATTGGATAACGGGCAGTTTCGAATTTCGGGATTTGTTCGAAATATTAAAATTCAATATGATTTATAACAATAACAATCACGTTAATCTTTTATTTGTTATTTTGTGTACCTTTCTATTATTTTCTGGCGCTATTGCTAAATCCGCCCAATTTCCCCTGCATATATGGTTACCGGATGCCATGGAGGGCCCTACTCCTATTTCGGCTCTCATACATGCTGCTACTATGGTAGCCGCTGGAGTTTTTCTTGTAGCTAGACTTCTTCCTCTCTTCGTAATTATACCTTACATAATGAATCTAATAACTTTGATAGGTATAATAACAATACTATTAGGAGCTACTTTAGCTCTTGCTCAAAAAGATATTAAGAGAAGTTTAGCCTATTCTACAATGTCTCAATTAGGTTATATGATGTTAGCTCTAGGTATGGGGTCGTATCGAGCTGCTTTATTTCATTTGATTACTCATGCCTATTCAAAAGCATTGTTATTTTTAGGATCGGGATCTATTATCCATTCAATGGAAGCTATTGTTGGTTATTCTCCCGATAAGAGCCAAAATATGAGTCTTATGGGGGGTTTAATAAAACATGTTCCAATTACAAGAACGGCTTTTTTAGTAGGAACCCTTTCGCTTTGTGGTATTCCCCCTCTCGCCTGTTTTTGGTCAAAAGATGAGATTCTTAATGATAGTTGGTTGTATTCGCCTATTTTTGCGATACTAGCTTATTTCACAGCAGGATTAACTGCGTTTTATATGTTTCGAGTTTATTTACTTACTTTTGAAGGACATTTCAATGTTTATTTTCACAATTACAGCAGCAAAACAAATAGCTCATTCTATGAAATATCTTTATGGGGTAAAGAAGAAGAAAAAATGTTTCGAAACATTTTTTTAGTCAAAATGAATACTAATGAAATGAATACTAATGAAGGGGCTTCTTTTTTTTCGCGGAAAATTTATAAAATTAATGGCAGTGTAATAAATAGTGTACGGCCCTTTACTTTTATTAGTATTAATTACTTTCGCATTAAAAATCTTTTTTCTTACCCCCACGAATCAGATAATACTATGTTATTTCCCATCCTTGTTTTGGTACTATTGACTTTGTTTATTGGAGGTATAGGAATTCCTTTTAATCAATTCAATCAAGAAGGAATCCATTTGGATATATTATCTAAACTATTAACTCCGTCTTTAAACCTTTTGCATCACAATGTAAATAACAATGTAAATAA